GCCAGTGTAGCTTAACTTAAAGCATAACACTGTAACACTGGAAATGTTAAAATGGGGCCTAGAAACCCCCACAAGCACAAAAGCTTAGTCCTGACTTTACTATCAACTCTGGCCAAACTTACACATGCAAGTATCCGCACCCCCGTGAGAATGCCCTAAAACTCCCACCATAGAAGTCTAGGAGCAGGCATCAGGCACAATATAACTATTAGCCCACGACACCTTGCTCAGCCACACCCCCACGGGACCCCCAGCAGTGATTAATATTAAGCCATAAGTGCAAACTTGACTTAATCAAGGCCAACCAGGGCCGGTAAAACTCGTGCCAGCCACCGCGGTTATACGAAAGGCCCAAGCTGATAAACACCGGCGTAAAGAGTGGTTAACAGACAATAAAACTAAAGCTAAACACCTTCAAAGCCGTTATACGCAGCCGAAGACAGGAAACACCCCTACGAAAGTGGCTTTAAAACCATGAACCCACGAAAACTGGGACACAAACTGGGATTAGATACCCCACTATGCCCAGCCATAAACACAAATGGCACCCATACAACTGCCACTCGCCCGGGGATTACAAGCACTAGCTCAAAACCCAAAGGACTTGGCGGTGCTTTAGACCCACCTAGAGGAGCCTGTTCTATAACCGACAATCCCCGTTTAACCTCACCCTTTCTCGCCATCCCCGCCTATATACCGCCGTCGTCAGCTCACCCTGTAAAGGCCCCATAGTAAGCAAGACTGGTACAGCCCAATACGTCAGGTCGAGGTGCAGCACACGAAATGGAAAGAAATGGGCTACACTCCGTGACACAAGGAATACAAACGATAGCTTGAAACAACTATTTGAAGGTGGATTTAGCAGTAAGAAGGAAAATAGAGATTTCCCCTGAAACAGGCCCTGAAGCGCGCACACACCGCCCGTCGCTCTCCCTAAACCAATACAAACCTTAAATTATAAAAACATCACCATGAAAGGGGGACAAGTCGTAACATGGTAAGTGTACCGGAAGGTGCCCTTGGAAAAATCAGAGCGTAGCTAAATAGTATAGCATCCCCCTTACACCGAGAAGACGCCCGTGCAAACCAGGCCGCACTGATACCCCACCAGCTAGCCCAGCCCCCAAAAAACAACACCCACCTATTAATACTCCAACATACCCCCCCCCACCAAACCATTTTCCCACCTTAGTATGGGAGACAGAAAAGGCACATATGAAGCAATAGAAAAAGTACCGCAAGGGAAAGCTGAAAAAGAAATGAAACAAACCACAAAGGGAGAAAAAGCAGAGATTAGCCCTCGTACCTTTTGCATCATGAATTAACCAGCAATCTTCAAGCAAAGCGCACTTTAGTTTGAAACCCCGAAACTAAGTGAGCTACTCCAAGGCAGCCTAATATATAGGGCAAATCCGTCTCTGTGGCAAAAGAGTGGAAAGACCTTTGAGTAGAGGTGACAGACCTACCGAACTTAGTAATAGCTGGTTGCCTAAAAATTGAATAAAAGTTCAGCCTTTTGACTCCTTTAACCCACCTGGCACGCGCCTAACCCAGATATTAGAAATCAAAAGAGTTAGTCGAAGGGGGTACAGCCCCCTCGAACCAAGACACAACTTTGCCAGAAGGTAAAAGATCATATCACCCCAGACTCTGTGTCCCAGTGGGCCTGAAAGCAGCCATCTGATTAGAAAGCGTTTAAGCTCAAACACTCATCAATCACCTATCAAGACAAAATATCTTAAACCCCTAAACCTATTAGGCCTCTCCATGCCCACATGGAAGCGACTCTGCTAGTATTAGTAATAAGAAGGCCTAGACCTTCTCCTGGCACCAGTGTACATCAGAACGAACCCCCACTGAAAATTAACGTCCCCAAGTAAAGAGGGAAATGAACAAGACACAATCGCCCAGAAAAATGTCCAACTAATAAACGTTAACCCCACACAGGTGTGCCCAAGGAAAGACTAAAAGGAAGAGAAGGAATTCGGCAAACACCAGCCCCGCCTGTTTACCAAAAACATCGCCTCTTGCACCTAGAGTATAAGAGGTCATGCCTGCCCCGTGACTTTAAGTTTAACGGCCGCGGTATTTTAACCGTGCAAAGGTAGCGCAATCACTTGTCTCTTAAATAGAGACCTGTATGAACGGCACAACGAGGGCTAAACTGTCTCCTCTCCCCAGTCAATGAAATTGATCTACCCGTGCAGAAGCGGGGATAAAACCGTAAGACGAGAAGACCCTATGGAGCTTTCAGATAAAGGACAGATTATGTTAAACAACCCCAGACAAGAAATTAAACTAAATAACCCCTGTCCCCATCTTTGGTTGGGGCGACCGCGGGGAAACAACTAACCCCCACGTGGAACAAGTATTCCCACACTCCTAAAGCTAGAGCCACAGCTCTAACACACAGAACATCTGACCATACAAGATCCGGCATTGCCGATCAACGAACCAAGTTACCCTAGGGATAACAGCGCAATCCCCTCCTAGAGCCCTTATCGACAAGGGGGTTTACGACCTCGATGTTGGATCAGGACACCCTAATGGTGCAACCGTTATTAAGGGTTCGTTTGTTCAACGATTAAAGTCCTACGTGATCTGAGTTCAGACCGGAGAAATCCAGGTCAGTTTCTATCTACGAGATGTTCTTTTCTAGTACGAAAGGACCGAAAGAGAAGGCCCCTGCTTAAAACAAGCCCTATCCAAACCTAATGAAGACAACTAAAATAGATAAAAGGACATATTCCTTTAACCTAAGAGAAAGGTTTGTTGGTGTGGCAGAGCTCGGTAATGCAAAAGACCTAAGTCCTTTCCACAGAGGTTCAACTCCTCTCCCTAACTATGACCCCAACCCCCCTAACTCACGCCCTAGTCCCCCTCATATGCATCATCCCCGTACTTCTTGCAGTTGCATTCCTAACCCTTCTTGAACGAAAAGTACTAGGCTACATGCAGTTACGAAAAGGACCAAACATCGTAGGCCCTTACGGCCTCCTCCAACCCCTTGCAGACGGCATAAAACTATTTATTAAAGAACCAGTACAGCCAACCACATCATCCCCCACTCTATTTCTTATTGCACCCCCACTAGCACTCACACTAGCACTACTTCTATGAGCTCCTCTACCCATGCCCCACCCTATTACAGATGTTAACCTAGGTATCTTATTTATACTGGCCATCTCCAGCCTTGCAGTATATTCAACCCTAATATCTGGCTGAGCATCCAACTCAAAATACCCACTCATCGGAGCCCTACGAGCAGTAGCCCAGACAATCTCATACGAAGTTAGCTTAGGATTGATCTTACTTAGCGTAATTATTTTTACAGGAGGCTATACGCTACAAACATTTAGCACGGCACAAGAAAGCACATGACTTATTATACCCGCCTGACCACTAGCCGCAATATGATACGTCTCAACACTAGCAGAGACTAACCGAGCCCCATTTGACTTAACAGAGGGAGAATCAGAACTAGTATCAGGCTTCAACGTAGAATATGCAGGAGGACCATTTGCCCTTTTCTTCTTAGCAGAATACACCAATATCTTGCTAATAAACACCCTATCTGCTATACTATTCCTAGGAGCCTCCCCACTCCCTAACTCGCCAGAAACAACAACAACAAGCCTCATAACCAAAGCGGCTGTTCTAACTACTCTATTTTTATGGACCCGCGCATCCTATCCTCGGTTCCGCTATGACCAGCTAATACACCTAATCTGAAAAAATTTTCTCCCCCTCACCCTCGCCCTCATAGCTTGACACATTGCCCTCCCGATTGCAACCGCAGGGCTACCTCCCGATCACAACTAGGGGCCGTGCCTGAAGCAAAGGGCCACTTTGATAGAGTGAATTATAGGGGTTAAAATCCCCCCGACTCCTTAGAAAAAAGGGACTTGAACCCCACCCGAAGAGATCAAAACTCTTTGTGCTTCACTACACCACTTCCTAGTAAAGTCAGCTAAACAAGCTCTCAGGCCCATACCCCGAATATGTTGGTTAAACCCCCTCCTTTACTTATGAATCCCCTTGTTTACACACTACTCCTGTCTAGCCTAGGCCTGGGCACCACTATCACATTTATAAGTTCACACTGACTCCTTGCCTGAATAGGACTAGAAATTAACACTCTAGCTATTATTCCACTAATAGCACAACACCACCACCCCCGAGCAACCGAAGCTACCATTAAATACTTCCTTACCCAGGCCATAGCAGCCTCAACCCTACTCTTTGCAAACACCACTAATGCCTGACTCACAGGCCAATGAGACATTCAACAAATAACACACCCTATTCCCACCACAATAACAACCCTCGCCCTAGCACTAAAAATTGGACTTGCCCCCCTACACACCTGACTACCAGAAGTCCTCCAAGGACTAAACCTAGCCACCGGCCTCATCCTATCCACCTGACAAAAACTAGCACCCTTCGCACTATTAACACAACTCCCAGCACTAAATCAAACAATTATTACCACCATAGCCCTACTCTCCGCCCTAGTAGGCGGATGAGGAGGATTAAACCAAACACAACTTCGAAAAATGCTAGCCTACTCCTCTACTGCACACCTTGGCTGAGTAATTCTCGTACTCCAATACTCTTTAGTACTCGCCCTTCTCTCACTCACCACCTACATTTTAATAACATCCTCAGCCTTCCTTACATTTAAACTTAACAACACAACAAATATCAACGCCCTCTCGACCTCCTGGGCCAAAGCCCCTGCCACTGCTACCATAACCCCCCTTATTCTTCTCTCCCTCGGAGGACTCCCACCACTAACAGGCTTTATACCAAAATGGCTTATCCTTCAAGAATTAACAAAACAAAAAATCCCCCTCACAGCAACACTAATAGCCCTAGCAGCACTACTTAGCCTGTACTTCTATCTTCGCCTATCCCACTCTATTACACTCGTTTCATCCCCCAACAACCTCACGGGAACAACCCCTTGACGACTTATACCCCCCACTCCGCCCCGCATGCTCTCGACTCTAACAACACTAACAGTTCTTCTACTGCCTCTGGCACCCGCAACTACAACCCTGCTTGATCCCTAAGGAGCTTAGGTTAATACCCAGACCAAGAGCCTTCAAAGCCCTGAGCGGGAGTTAAAGTCTCCCAGACCCTACCCAGTCAGACTTGCAGGACACTAACCTACATCTCCTGTATGCAAAACAGACACTTTAACTAAGCTAAAGCCCTACTAGACAGGCAGGTCTCGATCCTACAAAATTTTAGTTAACAGCTAAACGCCTCAGCCTACGGGCATCAATCTACTTCCCCCGCCCTACAAAAAAAAAGGCGGGGGAAGCCCCGGCAGGCGCTAGCCTGCTACTTCAGATTTGCAATCCAACGTGTATACACCCCGCGGGCCTGGTAAAAAGAGGGCTAACACCTCTGTTTGTGGGTCTACAATCCACCGCCTGCTCGGCCATTTTACCTGTGACAATCACACGATGATTCTTCTCGACAAACCATAAAGACATTGGCACCCTCTACCTGGTATTTGGTGCCTGAGCTGGCATAGTGGGAACTGCTCTGAGCCTTCTAATTCGGGCCGAGCTGAGCCAACCAGGTGCCCTTCTAGGAGACGACCAGATTTATAATGTGATCGTTACAGCACATGCTTTTGTAATAATCTTTTTTATAGTAATACCAATTATAATTGGGGGCTTTGGAAACTGGTTGATCCCCCTTATAATTGGTGCCCCGGACATGGCCTTCCCTCGAATAAACAATATAAGCTTCTGACTCCTCCCCCCGTCGTTCCTACTCCTTCTTGCCTCCTCCGGAGTTGAAGCCGGAGCAGGCACCGGGTGAACAGTATACCCTCCCCTGGCGGGAAACCTAGCTCATGCTGGCGCCTCAGTAGACCTTACCATCTTTTCTCTCCACCTGGCGGGAGTTTCTTCCATTCTTGGGGCCATTAACTTTATTACTACAATTATTAATATAAAACCCCCCGCTATCTCTCAGTATCAAACTCCCTTATTTATTTGAGCCCTCTTAATCACAGCAGTACTTCTTCTCCTATCCCTCCCTGTCCTCGCTGCCGGCATTACAATGCTCCTAACAGACCGAAACCTAAATACTACATTCTTTGACCCAGCAGGGGGAGGAGATCCTATCCTTTATCAACACCTCTTCTGGTTCTTCGGGCACCCGGAAGTATATATCCTAATTTTACCAGGGTTTGGGATAATTTCCCACATTGTCGCATACTATGCGGGAAAGAAAGAACCCTTTGGATATATAGGAATGGTATGAGCTATAATAGCTATTGGCCTACTAGGCTTTATTGTATGAGCCCATCACATGTTTACAGTTGGCATAGACGTAGATACGCGAGCCTACTTCACCTCTGCCACAATAATTATCGCCATCCCCACGGGCGTAAAAGTATTCAGCTGGCTGGCCACCCTGCACGGAGGGAACATTAAATGAGAGACCCCCCTCCTATGAGCCCTCGGTTTTATCTTTTTATTTACTGTAGGCGGCCTAACAGGCATTGTACTAGCCAACTCCTCCCTAGATATTATACTTCACGACACATACTATGTCGTTGCCCATTTCCACTACGTATTATCCATAGGAGCAGTCTTTGCCATTATGGCAGCCTTCATGCACTGATTCCCCCTACTATCGGGCTATACCCTACACGGCACTTGATCAAAAATCCACTTCGGGGTCATATTCACAGGTGTCAACATAACATTCTTTCCCCAACACTTCCTAGGATTAGCAGGAATACCCCGACGATACTCAGACTACCCAGATGCCTATACCCTATGAAATACAGTATCCTCTATAGGATCCCTGATCTCGCTAGTCGCCGTGATCATATTCCTATTTATTCTCTGAGAAGCATTCGCTACCAAACGAGAGGTTCTCTCCGTAGAGCTTATAACAACAAATGCCGAATGGCTCCACGGCTGCCCACCACCCTTTCATACATTTGAAGAACCCGCCTTTGTTCAAGTACAAAAACCCCATTAACGAGAAAGGAGGGAATCGAGCCCCCATAGCCTGGTTTCAAGCCAGATACATGACCACTCTGCCACTTCCTTCATAAGATACTGGTGTAAAAACACACCGCCTTGTCAAGACAGAGTTGCGGGTTGGACTCCCGCGTATCTTACACACATGGCACACCCCGCACAACTAGGATTTCAAGACGCAGCCTCCCCCGTTATAGAAGAACTTCTCCGCTTCCACGACCACGCATTAATAATCGTACTTCTCATTAGCGTTCTAGTACTTTATATCATCATAGCTATAGTTACCACAAAACTTACCAATATAAACATCTTAGATTCACAAGAAATTGAAGTTATCTGAACAATTCTCCCCGCAGTCATTCTGATCCTCATCGCCCTTCCCTCCCTTCGAATCCTTTATCTGATAGACGAAATTAATAACCCCCACCTGACCATCAAAGCAATAGGGCACCAATGATACTGAAGCTATGAATACACAGACTATCAAACCCTTGACTTTGACTCATATATGATTCCTACACAAGACCTGAACCCCGGACAATTCCGGCTACTTGAAACTGACCACCGAATAGTAATTCCAACTGAGTCCCCAATTCGAGTACTAGTATCCGCCGAAGACGTATTGCACTCCTGAACGGTCCCAGCTCTAGGAGTAAAAATAGACGCAGTGCCCGGGCGCCTGAATCAAACAGCCTTCATTACATCCCGACCAGGTGTATTCTTTGGACAGTGTTCCGAAATTTGTGGAGCCAACCACAGCTTTATGCCTATTGTAGTAGAAGCCGTCCCTTTAAAACACTTCGAAAACTGATCCTCCTTAATACTCAAAGATGCCTCGCCAGGAAGCTAAACATAGGCACAGCGTTAACCTTTTAAGTTAAAGATTGGTGTCTCCTGACCACCCCTAGCGACATGCCCCAGTTAAACCCTGCCCCCTGACTTATAATTTTAATATTTACATGACTTGTATTTACCACAATTCTTCCCCCTAAACTACTATCCCATATTACCCCTAATAAATTAACTCAACAAAGCACACAAAGCCCCAAAACAGAGCACTGAAACTGACCATGATAACAAGCCTATTTGACCAATTCATAAGCCCAATATGCATAGGCATCCCATTAATTGCCCTTGCTACCTTACTCCCCTGACTACTTTGACCGGCCCCAACAACCCGATGGCTTGACAACCGGCTTTTAACCCTACAAAGCTGATTTATTAACCAGCTCACGAGCCATCTCCTTACACCCCTAAAACTTAAAGGACATAAATGAGCCACGATCTTGACTTCCCTAATACTGTTCCTAATATCTCTTAACATACTAGGCCTTATACCGTACACCTTTACACCTACTACACAACTCTCGGTAAACCTGGGTCTCGCCATCCCCCTCTGACTTGCCACAGTAATTATTGGACTACGAAATCAACCGACTATTGCACTAGGACACCTCCTACCTGAAGGCACCCCCACCCTACTAATCCCCATCCTAATCACCATCGAAACTATTAGCCAACTAATCCGCCCCTTAGCACTAGGAGTTCGACTGACTGCAAACCTCACAGCAGGTCATCTGCTGATTCAACTAACCGCCACAGCCACACTTGTACTGCTACCACTCATGCCGGCAATAGCAGTCATGACAACAATACTACTATGCCTCCTCACGATACTAGAAATTGCAGTGGCAATAATTCAAGCCTATGTATTCGTGCTTCTTCTTAGCCTCTATTTACAAGAAAACATCTAATGGCCCACCAAGCACACGCATTCCACATAGTAGGACCAAGCCCATGGCCCCTCACAGGGGCAACTGCCGCCTTCCTAACAACATCAGGCCTAGCTATCTGATTTCACTTTAACTCGGCTGCTCTTATACATATTGGCCTTATCCTTATGCTTATAACAATATGCCAATGATGACGAGATGTAGTCCGAGAAGAAACTTTCCAGGGACACCACACACCCCCTGTACAAAAAGGCCTTCGGTACGGCATGATCCTTTTCATTACATCAGAAGTTTTCTTTTTTATTGGCTTCTTCTGAGCCTTCTACCACTCCAGCCTAGCCCCCACCCCTGAACTAGGAGGGTGCTGGCCCCCCGCCGGAATTATTACACTAAATCCATTCGGAGTTCCCCTCCTGAATACAGCAGTACTACTTGCCTCAGGCGTTACAGTGACATGGGCCCATCACAGCATCATAGAAGGAAAACGCAAACAAACCATCCACTCCCTCACCCTCACCATTCTCCTAGGCTTTTACTTCACACTTCTACAAGCGATGGAATATTACGAAGCCCCCTTCACAATTGCAGAAAGTGTATACGGCTCCACCTTTTTCGTAGCAACCGGATTTCACGGCCTACACGTTATCATTGGCTCTACATTCCTAACTATTTGCCTCATACGACAAATCCGACACCATTTTACACTAAAACACCACTTTGGATTCGAAGCAGCAGCTTGATACTGACATTTCGTAGACGTAGTATGACTTTTCCTCTATATCTCCATCTACTGATGAGGCTCATAATCTTTCTAGTATTAAACCAGTATAAGTGACTTCCAATCACCCGGTCTTGGCTAAACCCAAGGAAAGATAATGAACTTAATTATAATAATCACCGCCGCCCTGGTACTATCCACAACCATAGCCCTCATTTCATTCTGGCTGCCCATAATAGACCCAAACCAGGAAAAACTATCTCCATACGAATGTGGCTTTGACCCCCTAGGCTCGGCCCGGCTCCCGTTCTCCCTACGATTCTTCTTAATTGCTATTTTATTTTTATTATTTGACTTAGAAATTGCCCTTCTTCTCCCACTTCCCTGAGGAAACCAACTATATACCCCCCTTCACACCCACTTCTGAGCAACCTTGGTTCTAACCCTCCTCGCCCTGGGCCTAATTTACGAATGAGTACAAGGCGGCCTCGAATGAGCCGAATAGGTAACTATTTTAATTAAAATATTTGATTTCGACTCAAAAGCTCATGGTTTTAACCCACGATTACCCAATGTCCCCCATCCACCTCACCTTTTCAACAGCCTTCCTACTCGGCCTAACGGGCCTCACATTTCACCGAACCCACCTACTATCCGCACTTATCTGTCTAGAAGCCATGATATTATCCCTCTTTCTAGCCTTCTCCCTGTGAGCCATTGAACTAAGCTCCACCAACTTCACACCTTCCCCTATACTCCTCCTTGCATTCTCAGCCTGCGAAGCAAGTGCAGGACTCGCACTACTTGTAGCCACAACCCGAACCCACGGTACTGACCACCTACAAAACCTCAACCTCCTACAATGCTAAAAATTCTAGTCTCAACAGCCATACTAATCCCAACTGCCCTAACAGCCCCCTCAAAATGGTTATGGCCAACTACCCTGGCCCAAAGCCTAGTAATTGCTGTCTTAAGCCTTATATGACTAAAAACCCCGGCAGGTACCGACTGAAGTAACCTAAACACCATCACAGCCACCGATGGGTTATCCACCCCCCTTCTCGTGCTGACCTGCTGGCTTCTGCCCCTTATAATCCTAGCAAGCCAGAACCACATACTCCTCGAACCACTCCTGCGGCAACGAGCATTCATCTCGCTACTAACATCATTACAAATCTTCCTAGTACTTGCATTTTCTGCTACCGAATTCCTCCTATTTTACGTAATATTCGAGGCTACCCTAATTCCAACCCTAATCCTCATCACTCGCTGGGGCAACCAAATAGAACGCCTGAATGCTGGAACCTACTTTCTGTTCTACACCCTTGCAGGCTCCCTACCGCTACTAATCGCCCTCCTCTTATTACAGAACCACACAGGTACCATCTCCCTGCTCATACTACAACACATACCATACACCCAACTAATAACCACTGCGGACAAGATGTGGTGAGCCGGCTGCCTACTAGCATTTCTAGTTAAAATACCACTCTATGGCATACACCTCTGGTTGCCAAAAGCACACGTAGAGGCCCCAATTGCAGGCTCCATAGTACTAGCTGCCGTCCTTTTAAAGTTAGGAGGCTATGGTATAATACGAATACTAATTCTGCTAGAACCCCTTACAAAAGAACTTAGCTACTCATTTATTATCCTGGCATTATGAGGGATCATCATAACAGGGCTAGTTTGCCTACGACAAACAGACCTTAAATCTCTAATTGCCTACTCCTCCGTAGGCCACATAGGCCTTGTAGCAGGAGGCATCCTTACACAAACCCCCTGAGGACTTACAGGAGCACTAATCCTAATAATTGCCCACGGTTTAACCTCTTCCACCCTCTTTTGCCTAGCAAATACTAACTATGAGCGAACCCACAGCCGTACCGTACTACTAATCCAAGGCTTACAAATACTCCTCCCGCTTATAACCACCTGATGACTTATAGCAAGCCTGGCTAACCTGGCACTGCCTCCTCTGCCCAACCTGGTAGGAGAATTAATCATCATTATTTCACTATTCAACTGATCTATGTGAACCATTATGATTACAGGGACCGGTACCCTAATTGCTGCAGCATATTCCCTCTATATATTCCTTATAACACAACAGGGCCACACCCCAACACATATTACCTCAATTGACCCGTCCCACACCCGTGAGCATCTTTTAATTATCCTCCACCTCCTCCCCCTGCTCCTCCTAATCACAAAACCCGAGCTAGTCTGAGGCTGAATTACATGCAGATAATCAAAAATATAATGCACACCACAGGGCTGAGCCAAACATATACCACCGAGAGAGGCCTGCTGGTAACGAAGACTGCTAATCCTCGTCTCCTCGGTTGAAATCCGAGGCTCACTCAGGCCCCTAAAGGATAACAGCCATCCGTTGGTTTTAGGAACCAAAAATTCTTGGTGCAAGTCCAAGTAGTAGCAACTACACCAACCCGTCCTCACACCCCCACCAACCATAATAAAATCAACCTCCCAGCCAACTTGCATATAAAACCAGTTCTATACCAGAAATAACCCACCACCCTTAACCCCCATCCGGTGGCCTTCACCATAGAGAACCACGTCTACTCAGAGCACTATAAAATACTAACCCAAATTTTATGCACCCCCACACGCACCACACAACCCCGCTTCACTTTCATCATAACAATCGACATAATTAATATTCAATTAACTAAAAACAGCCATCTCAACAGCCCTTCCTCACTAAACACCTAAGCCCACCCTGCCAGCAATATAGGCCCGAGTATCCGTACCCCTCCGGATACTCGGGCTACATGCTTACCCAAATCAATGCTTTCCCCCTACTAAGCTTACAACAACACACTAAACCACTTGTAGATATAGTTTAACTAAAACACTAGATTGTGATTCTAAAAATAGAAGTTAAAATCTTCTCATCCACCCCACAACACCCACCAGGCTCCTAAAATGTATCCACCCTGTCGTATGTCAACACCCTTGGTGCAAGCCCGAGTAGGAACCCATGCCCCCCTTACACATCACCCTGACCTCCACCCTAATCATTACTCTATTACTCTTACTATACCCCCTACTAACCACCCTATCTCCACAACCTAAAAAACCGGGCTGAGCCATTCTACAAGTAAAAACAGCAATCAAAGCCGCATTTATTGTGAGCCTCCTACCCCTCTTCACATGCGTGTCCGAAGGGACAGAGATAGTCACAACTAACTGGGCCTGGATAAGTATCCACACCCTTGATATCAATGTTAGTCTAAAATTTGACCAATACTCACTAGTTTTTATTCCAGTAGCCTTGTATGTAACCTGGTCCATCTTAGAGTTTGCATCCTGGTATATACACACAGACCCCAACATCAACCGATTCTTTAAATACCTGCTCACCTTTTTAATCGCTATAATTATCTTCGTCACAGCTAATAATATATTCCAATTATTCATAGGATGAGAAGGAGTGGGCATTATATCATTTATACTTATCGGATGATGATACGCCCGGGCAGACGCAAACACTGCAGCTTTACAAGCAGTCCTATACAACCGAGTGGGAGATATTGGACTAATCTTCGCAATAGCCTGAATAGCCATAAATTTAAACTCATGAGAAATACAACAAGTCTATTCAATAGCCCACACCCATGACTTCACCCTCCCCGTGCTCGGACTTATTCTCGCCGCCACGGGAAAATCCGCCCAATTTGGACTTCACCCGTGATTACCCTCTGCTATAGAAGGCCCCACCCCCGTTTCTGCACTACTGCACTCAAGCACTATGGTCGTAGCGGGCATCTTTCTACTTATTCGAATAAGCCCCCTAATAGAGAACAACCCCTACGCCTTGACCTTATGCCTATGCTTGGGCGCACTAACTACCTTATTTACAGCAGCCTGTGCACTCACCCAGAACGACATTAAAAAAATTATTGCTTTCTCCACATCAAGTCAACTCGGCCTCATAATAGTCACAATTGGCCTAGGGCAACCTCAACTAGCCTTTCTGCACATCTGCACACACGCATTCTTTAAAGCAATACTGTTCTTGTGCTCAGGATCCATTATTCATAGCCTAGACAATGAACAAGATGTCCGTAAGATGGGAGGCATACACCACCTCACTCCCACCACCACCTCTTGCCTGACCATTGGAAGCCTTGCACTCACTGGTACACCATTTCTAGCAGGATTCTTCTCTAAAGACGCCATTATTGAAGCCATAAATACATCATACCTTAACACCTGGGCCCTAATCCTCACCCTCCTAGCCACCTCATTTACCGCTGTATACAGCCTACGACTAGTACTCTTTGTATCAATAGGCCACCCCCGGTTCAACACCCTACCCCCAATCAATGAAAATACCCCAGCCATAATTAACCCCATCAAACGCCTAGCCTGAGGGAGCATCTCTATAGGCCTCCTACTCACCTCTAACCTTATTCCCCATAAAACAAGCACCATAACCATACCTGCATATCTTAAACTCGCTGCCCTGTTAGTCACAATCCTAGGACCTCTAGCAGCCTTAGAACTAGCCACCCTTACGAACAAACAATTTAAAATTACACCAAAAATACAAACACACGACTTCTCCAATATACTTGGCTTCTTTCCAGCACTTACCCACCGCCTCCCACCTAAACTTGCCCTCCTGCTTGGACAAACCATTGCCACTCAAACAGTAGACCAAACATGACTTGAAAACACAGGACCTAAGGCTATCGCCTCCCTAAACCTCCCGCTAATTACCTCAATCAGCAACACCCAACGCGGCGTACTAAAGATTTACCTAAGCTTATTCTTCCTAACACTTACAATTACCCCCGCCGTATTAATCAACTAAACTGCCCGCAAGGCCCCCCGCCCTATACCCCGAACTACTTCTAACACAACAAACAAGGCTAAAAGTAATACTCAAACACCAACCATCAGCATTCAACCCCCCACTGAATACACCCCTGCAACACCTGCCGCATAACCACAAGCAGTAGAAAACTCAACAAACTCATCCACCCCCACCCAGGTACTATTAAACCAATAACCCCAAAGATCACCCGCACCCGCCACCATAATACCTAAACACCCTACTACACGCAATACGAGCGGACCACTCCCAAGTGCCTCCGGGTAGGGTTCAGCGGCTAAAGCCGCTGAATAAGCAAATACAACCAACATCCCACCTAAATAAATTAAAAATAGCACCAACGACAAAAAAGAAGCCCCGCACCCGACTAACAGCCCACACCCTGCCCCAGATACTACAACTAAACCCAATGCCGCAAAATAAGGAGAAGGATTTGAAACAACCCCCACTAAACCCCCAATCAAACCAAACATGAAGATATAAATAATGTAAGCCATAATTCCTACTTGGACTTTAACCAAGACTAATGACTTGAAAAACCACCGTTGTATTCAACCACAAGAACACCCAATGGCCAACCTACGAAAAACACACCCACTACTGAAAATTGCAAACGAGGCTCTTATAGACCTCCCTACTCCATCCAGCATCTCCGCATGATGGAACTTAGGGTCCCTCCTTGGCCTATGCCTAGCCACCCAAATCATCACAGGCCTTTTCTTAGCCATACATTATACCACAGATATTTCATCAGCTTTTTCATCCATCATCCATACCTGCCGTGACGTTAACTTTGGATGACTAATCCGCAACATACACGCTAACGGCGCCTCTCTCTTCTTCATTTGTATCTACCTGCACATTGGACGAGGCCTATACTACGGCTCGTACCTCTATAAAGAAACATGAAACGTTGGAGTCATCATGCTACTTCTAGTTATAATCACCGCCTTCGTGGGCTACGTCCTACCCTGAGGACAAATATCATTCTGAGGCGCAACAGTAATTACCAACCTCCTTTCTGCCATCCCTTACAAAGGCGACTCCCTAGTCCAATGAATCTGAGGGGGCTTCTCCGTAGACAACGCAACTCTAACCCGATTCTTTGCATTCCACTTCATTTTACCATTCATCACCGCAGCTGCAATAATCATTCACCTATTACTCCTCCACGAAACAGGCTCAAACAACCCAGCCGGCTTAAACGCAAACACTGACAAAATCCCATTCCACCCCTACTTCTCATATAAAGACCTTCTAGGATTCATCGTCATACTCCTTATGCTAATCTCACTAGCACTATTTTTGCCCAACCACCTCGGAGACCCAGATAACTTCAGCCCAGCCAACCCTCTAACAACACCCCCTCACATCAAACCCGAGTGATACTTCTTATTTGCTTACGCCATCCTTCGATCAACCCCAGATAAGCTAGGAGGGGTAATAACCTTACTCGCATCAATTCTAGTGCTACTAATTATCCCCCTACTACATACATCCACCCAACGAAATCTCACCTTTCGCCCTCTCTCACAACTAACTTTCTGAACCCTAACTACAAACGTAATCATCCTCACTTGAGTCGGAGGTATGCCTGTAGAACACCCTTATACTATTATCAGCCAAATTGCATCACTCCTCTACTTCTCTAATTTCCTGGTCTTGTGACCCATAGCAGGATGACTAGAAAATAAGTTTTTAAAATTAACCTGCACGAGTAGCTCAGCGCCAGAGCACCGGCCTTGTAAGCCGGCCGCCGGGGGCTAAAATCCCCCCTTCTGCCGCTCAAAGAAGGAAGATTCTAACTCCCACCTATAGCACCCAAAGCTAGAATTCTTAATTAAACTATCCTTTGTGCGTATAGTACATATATGTATTATCACCATATATAGATATACACCATAATAAATAATGCTTTAGGAGACATACTATGTATTATCACCATTTCTCGAATTTAACCATTCATACATCAACAGTAAAACAAGATATAACATTCATACATAATAATGAATAATAAGCACCTAATGAAATCTCATAGATAAAACCCAAGTAATTTATCCACACGACAAGTTAAGACCTAACATAAACTTAAATAAACCATATATACCAGGACTCAAAATTATATTAAGAAAAGAAGCCTATGTAGATAAGGAAGTCATTCGAGTCAAGCAAGTATTTACGTTTATTGAAGGTGAGGGACAATGATTGTGGGGGTTTCACCTAGTGAACTATTCCTGGCATTTGGTTCCTATTTCAGGGGCATTGATTGATATTATTCCCCATTCTTTCCTTAAAACGGGCATAAGTTGTTGGTGGAGTTCATACTCCTCGTTACTCCACATGCCGAGCGTTCTCTCTAATGGACTAGGTTATTTTTTTGTATTTCCTTTCACTTGGCATTTCACAGTGCAGCGCTAAGGCTTGCTGACAAGGGAGATCATTTTCCTTGCTCGCAGAAAGAATCTTCATGTTGAAAAGGCTTTTTAAGATAACTTGCATAACTGATCTCAAGAGCATAAGTAGAAATTATTTCTCCTAACATAACTGATATAGGCCCACTCGGCTTTTGCGCATAAACGGGGGGTTTATGCACCCCGATACTCGTAGACTATTATTGTTCCTGAACCCCCCCCCCGGTTTGGTTACCCTAAAATGCATCATTTATAATATTAAAATGATGTATTT